TACTTAATCCATAACATAAAAATACATTGTGCAAGAATACATAGTTCCATTCTTTCTTTTTTAGACATGTTACCAGAAAAAAAGAAAGAGTAATAAAAAATGACATTTTGATCTTATATCATTTTGGTTCTATATCATAGGAATCAAAAAGTCTTTTTTTATTAAAGTATTTTTTGACTTATGTTTGATCATGTTTAAATAACAAGTTTTTTTTTTTCAAATCAAATACATTCAAATAAATCATTGTTATCCAGGATTCATGGGAACAAAAAGAGCCCGGCCAGGCCAGTACCTAGCCCGGGCTCTGTCTATATAGTATATAAATAAACTAAAAAAAATGGAATTAGGAAAAAATCTATTCTATTATATATTAATATTATTAATATATTAATTATATTTAATTAATATTATTTTAATTAATATTATTTAATTATATATATAATTATATAATGAAATATATAAAAAAAATTATATAATAATAAATTATATATAATAGATAATAAATATCTAATAAGAAAGATAATAATATCTAATAATGAATAGAAATCTATTCTAAATAGAAATTAAACAAATAGAAAAAAAAAAAAAAAGAAAAGAGATAAGATATAAAATAAGATAGAAAGAAGGCTTTTTTCAAGCCCTACTTTTTGTTTATGCTATGTAAGATAAACAAAGTAATTCTATTTTTTTTTTTCAATTGGGGAGAGATGGCTGAGTGGACTAAAGCGTCGGATTGCTAATCCGTTGTACGAATTATTGTACCGAGGGTTCGAATCCCTCTCTTTCCGTTGATGATTTGGTACTTTTTTCTTTTGAACTTACGGAGCTTCTTCTTTTTTGTTTTCCTTGTTTGTTTGATTTTTTTTATTCTTCACGTCCTGGATTACGTCCAGGATCGTTAGATAGGAATCCGAAGATGAAAAGAGAAACAAAGAATATCACTACCGTGTAAACAAATAATTTTAGAGTCAGCATTACAAAATCTCCAGGATAATTAAAAAAAAAAACGACAGAAAAAGAGAATCTATTCTCTTATATTAGAAAAAGAGAATCTATTCTCTTATATTAGACATTATGTTTCTTTTGATACTAAGTTTCTAAGAAATGAAGTGATTTTGAGGAAAGAGAAAAAAATTCGGAAATTTATTTGTTTGTAGTAAGAATCGAGCCCTTTATTACTATTACCAATAGTACTATTCCCCAATACCCCAAAAATTTCTTTCATATCTACAATCTAGGTATTGGTGATGGACTCAAATCTAATATAATAATAGGAGATTAGGATTTCTCAATGGAAAAAACGTAAGAATGAAGAAATGATGAGATGGTCCAGATTTTTCTTTTCTATCCAAAAAAATTTCAATGCATTATTTGAATCGAGGATTCACACTGTAAGACTTATCTGATCTTATAAATTGTTAAAATATTCGAATTTTTGTTTTCGAATTAAATTCGAAATTTTTTTAGGACATTATTCAAATTAAATATCTCATCGAAAACTTACAGCAGCTTGCCAAACAAAAGCTAAGAGAAAAAAGAGTAGAGGTATTACTGGCATAATATCTACAATTGGATTCAAAAAAGCGTAGGCTTCAGGTAATTTCGCCAAGAAAAAACTACTTGAATAAAGGGCAGAGTGAATACAAATACAGACCAAACTAAAGATATTAAGCATAACAAACATTTTGTTCTTTAAGAAAATTAATTGTATTTTTTGCTTTTTTTTTTGAATTAGAATTTTTATTTTTTAATTAAATTCATTTTTGATTCTAAATTTATGAATCTTTTTTTTATTCTAATTTTTTAATATAAAAATGAAATTGATAATATAATTTAAATATTATTAAATATTAATAATTAATAAAAGAATTTTATAGAATATAAAAAAGAATATACAAAATTCTATTTATATATATATAGTATATATAGAATTATTATATAATTCTGAAATATATATATATATAATCAAAATATATATATAATAAATAGAATTCATATATAATAAATCTAATTAAAATAATTTAAAATAAATAAATCTAATTCAAATATGAAATTTTATTCTTTTTATTTATTTTTCATTTTTGGATTTCATTTTAGGATTTTTAATTTTGAATTAAATATTCACAAAAATATCAAAAAATAAAAATAGAATACTAATGAATACTAATTCTTATTTATTATTATTTTTAATATTTCATTTATATTATGAATATATTATTAATAAAAAATTGGTTATTTATTTCATTTTCAATTACGATTTATACTATCTATTAATTAGTATTAATAGAAAATAACTATCTATTAATATTTATTTTATAGTTAATATTTATTATAGATATTAATATTAAATTAAATTATAGATATTAATTAATATTTATTAATTAATATTAAAAAATTAAAATAAGTAAAACTTCAAAAAATGAATCAAATAAGATCAGACATCCTTCTTTGATTTGAACTTATCCAGTTCAAAATCTTTTCATTCTGAAACCAAAAATATAAGAAATCAATCATACTTTCATACAATATCTTAATTGAATTCTATGTAATGATCAAGAATTTCAGTTTAATTCTATATCTACGCATATCAAAATCCTAGCAACATTTTATTCTATAGATTTTTTTGAACTAACTGGAATTGACGAACAACCAATACCAATCATACTGTTTATTAGTGTCGAATCAAAAATGGGGCGTGGCCAAGCGGTAAGGCAACGGGTTTTGGTCCCGCTATTCGGAGGTTCGAATCCTTCCGTCCCAGAGCATATCCATTCATAATGGATATCGTATTTGAATACAAATTGTATATCAGAATAAAGATTACCCTTTCTTTTTTTTTATTGTTATCACTGTGGATAATTGTATAATAAAAAATATTATATATTATTTATCTATATATTATTTATCTATATATTATAGAAATTCTAATTCTATTATCTAAAATTCTATTATATAAAAAAAAAGATTAAAAAGAAAAATATATTTAATAGATTTATTAGTATTATTATTATTTATTATATAAATTTCCTATTTATTATATATATTTATTATTATTTCATATTTATTTCCTTTCTATTTTTTTATTTCTAAAATTTTTATTAATATCTTTTTGAAAAAATTCATTTTTTCTATTTTACAAACTATCAAAATAGAATAGAAAATCTATTCATACAATATTGAGTTAATTTGAATTTTTTTATACTTCTCTTCTTTACTTTAGAAACTTTAGAATTTAGAAATTGTCCACTCATATAGAAGGAGAACCTAGAAGTAAAAAGTATAGATTATTATGTATCGATTGAATCAACGACTACTCACGATTTCATAATTGAATCAATTACATACCGGATCCAAACTAAAGGAATGTTATGGTAAAACTTCGTTTGAAACGATGTGGTAAAAAGCAACGTGCGACTTGAAAGGCATGATTTGATTGGCTGTGGATTCTTACATCCGCTATTTTTTTCTAGTATATGGAAATCGGGGTGCTCTTGGCTCGACATCGTTTGTTCTGTTCCACTAGAACTCATTGTTTGGGGAACGGGAGAGGGATTGATGATGTAAAGGGGATTGGCGATGTAAATAGTACATGATGGAGCTCGAGTTGATTCATTTCTCAGGGGCAAGTATCTAAGGTTAGTGAAAATTAATAAGTTAGAACAACTTCGTAAGTATTTTTTTGATAGAGAAATCGAAAGGATCCAATTCGAGCAAGGTTCAAAAAAAGTTAAATTTGTTGGAATTGGTAAAACTATTTCGATCAAAAGTGTATCCGCGGGAATCAACCTTCTATTTATATTTATATGATTCTTTGAGAAAAAGAAAAGAAATAAAAAAACGGTATGTTGTTGCCATTTTTGTGAAACGATTAAAGATCCCCGAAGTAATGTCTAAACCCAATGATTCAAAGAAAAGCTAAAGGATCCTGAAACAAGTAAATACCATTTTCCAAATTGTCTCAACAATTTTCTTCGAATAACAATTCTATTAGAATGAAGAAAAAAAAATAGATTCTAAAGAAGACAGGCGAGAAAAGAGGGTAGAGACCGCTCAATAAATGAAATAAAATACCTAAAGGTTTTGTTTTCCTTTGAGTTATTTGAGAGTTATTCAATTTGAGTTATGAGGTTGCGAATACTAGGAGTTCTTTTTTTTTTTTTCTTTTTTTGTTTAGAAAGAATAAGAAAAAAAACTTAAATCATAGTCTAATTGATTTGATGATTTTATGGATCTATTTGACATACAATTTTTATACCATAGACAGAATCTTGAATTTTCTCGAGCCGTACGAGGAGAAAACTTCTTATACGTTTCTAGGGGAAGGTGTATTATTCATCTATATCTATCCCAATGAGCTGTTTATCGAATCGTTGCAATTGATGTTCGATCCCGAAGAGAGGGAAGAGATCTTCGGAAAGTGGGTTTTTATGATCCAATAAAGAATCAAACCTATTTAAATATTCCCGTTATTCTATATTTCCTTGAACAAGGCGCTCAACCTACAGGAACTGTTCAAAATATTTCAAAAAAGGCAGGTATTTTTATAGAACTTTGCCCTAATCGACAAACGAAATTCAATTAATGAAATAAAAGAAGGAGTAAAGGGTGTGGATGACTTGTATATTGATTTATAAAACTCTTTTCTATTTTATCTCCCCCCCTGCTCTTTTGTTCTATCCTAATTTTTTATTTATTATTGCTGACATAGAGTGGTGTTTTCTGCTGTTTTCTCTAGCCACAAAATTGGATTTTTATCAATCTTCAAAATAAATAATAAAAATGGATAGAGATAGAAGATATAGGAAAAAGCAAATGAATAATGATTAAACGAAGTAATTGGGTCTATAAATACATGACCTCCAATAAGGTGATTTTATTTTAGTAAATAAACGAGATATAATATTTCTATTAGAAATATTTCTAATTTAGATTATTATGATTTTTCATCGAATGACTATTCATCTATTGTATTTTCATTAAAATAGAGGAAAAAAAACTCTATGGAAAAATGGTGGTTCAATTCTATGTTGTTTAATAGGGAGTTAGAATACAGGTATGGGTCAAGTAAATCAATGGATCGTTTTGGTCCTATTGAAAATCTCAGTGTAAGTAAAGACCCAAATTTAACTCATATGGATAAAAACATTCATAGTTGGAATGATAGTGACAATTCTAGTTACAATAATATTGATTATTTAGTCGGTGTCAGGAACATCCCGAATTTCCTATCTGATAAAACTTTTTTAGTTAAGGATAGCAAGAGGAACAGTTTTTCCATATATTTTGATATTGAAAATCAAATTTTGGAGATTGACAATGATCATTCTTTTCTAAGTAAACCAGAAAGTCTTTTTTATAGTTATAAGAATTCTAGCTATCTGAATAATGTCTCTAAGAGTGATGATGATCATTACATGTATGATACTAAATCTAGTTGGAATAATAACATTAATAGTTGCATTGATAGTTATCTTCGTTCTCAAATTTATATTGATAGTTACATTTTAGGTGATAGTGACAAATACAATGACAGTTATTTTTTTAGTTACATTTGTGGTAAGGGCAGAAATAATAGTAGTAAAAACGAGAGTTCTAGTATAATAACTAGCACGAATGATACAAATAATAATGAGTTCACTAGAAGAGAAAGTTCTAATGATCTCTATGAAACTCAAAAATACAAGCATTTGTGGATTGAATGCGAAAATTGTTATGGATTAAATTATAAGAAATTTTGGAAATCAAAAATGAATATTTGTGAACACTGTGGATATCATTTGAAAATGAGCAGTTCAGATAGAATAGAACTTTCGATTGACCCAGGTACTTGGAATCCTATGGATGAAGACATGGTCTCTCTGGATCCCATTGAATTTCATTCGGAAGAGGAACCTTATAAAGATCGTATTGATTTTTATCAAAGAAAGACAGGATTAACTGAAGCTGTTCAGACAGGTACAGGTAAACTAAACGGTATTCCTGTAGCAATTGGGATCATGGATTTTCAGTTTATGGGGGGTAGTATGGGATCCGTAGTAGGTGAGAAAATCACCCGTTTGGTCGAATATGCTACCAATCAACTTTTACCTCTTATTCTAGTATGTGCGTCTGGAGGAGCACGTATGCAAGAAGGAAGTTTGAGCTTGATGCAAATGGCTAAAATTTCTTCTGCTTTATATGATTATCAAACAAATAAAAGGTTATTCTATGTATCGATCCTTACATCTCCTACTACTGGTGGGGTGACAGCCAGTTTTGGCATGTTGGGAGATATCATTATTGCCGAACCCAATGCTTACATTGCATTTGCGGGTAAAAGAGTAATTGAACAAACGTTGAATAAGACAGTACCCGAAGGTTCACAAGCAGCTGAATATTTATTCCATAAGGGCTTATTTGATTCAATCGTACCTCGTAATCCTTTAAAGGGGGTTCTGAGTGAATTATTTCAGATCCATGCTTTCTTTCCTTTGACTCAAAATGAAAAATCAAGCAGAGCCTAAAATTATTTTGAAATTCTTTTTTTTTTTTTTTTTTTTTCTTGTTTATTTTTTCTATTCTACACTCATTTATACTCATTAGATATATACTCAATATATATATTAGTATATATTTTCTATATTCATTATTATATATATATTCACTTAGCGATACTTAAATATAATTTTTCAAATATACTTAGTATTTTCATATATACTTATACTAAGTATATTTGAATTCTAGTAATTCTAGACTATCTTTATAACAATATAAGAATAATAAAAATAGGAAATTCAAAAAAAAAATAACAGGTACAAATATTAAATCGAGGTACCCATTCTATGATAAACTTACCCTCCATTTTTGTGCCTTTAGTGGGCCTAGTATTTCCGGCAATTGCAATGGCTTCTTTATTTCTTCATGTTCAAAAAAACAAGATTTTTTAGATATGGGCAATAGGGACAAATCTCATATTTTTTTTTTTAGATCTGAAAGCAATTTGATGAATTACTCCTAAAGGTTTACATCAAAATAATGCTAGTTGATGAAAGTTACTTCGGAAACAAAGAAAAGTAAAGTCAAATTCATTTACTTGGGTTATCTATTCTCCCAATTCCAATAAAATTGAACTGGATCTAATATGAGTTGGCGATCAGAACGTATATGGATAGAACTTAGAACAGGGTCTCGAAAAACAAGTAATTTCTGCTGGGCCTTTATCCTTTTTTTAGGTTCTTTAGGGTTCTTATTGGTTGGAACTTCCAGTTATCTTGGTAGGAATTTGTTATCTTTATTTTCGTCTCAGCAAATTCTTTTTTTTCCACAAGGGATTGTGATGTCTTTCTATGGAATCGCGGGTCTCTTTATTAGTTCTTATTTGTGGTGTACAATTTCGTGGAATGTAGGTAGTGGTTATGATCGATTCGATAGAAAAGAGGGAATAGTGTGTATTTTTCGTTGGGGATTTCCTGGAAAAAATCGTCGTATTTTTCTCCGATTCCTTATGAAAGATATTCAGTCTATCAGAATAGAAGTTAAAGAGGGTATTTATACTCGTCGTGTCCTTTATATGGAAATCATAGGACAGGGGGCCATTCCCTTGACTCGTATTGACGAGAATTTGACTTCACGAGAAATTGAACAAAAAGCTGCGGAATTGGCCTATTTCTTGCGTGTACCAATTGAAGTATTTTGAAAAAAAAAAAAATGAATGCTTTCTTAGGGAAAAGTAATTTTTTTTTTTTGAAATTTTTCTATTTTGATAAAATAAAAAAGAGGCATTCTTTGGTTTCGAAATCCAACTAATATTCATTACGCGAAGTACTCTTTCGTGTATTCATCAAAAGAGAAAATTGCTTCGAATCTTAGCAATTTATATCTTTTGAAACAATTTTTTCTTCATTTGAATTGGGAGTGGATTCTTTCGCTTTCTTATTCTATTTTTGTATTCTTTCTAAATTCAAGGACTAACTCTCGAATTGCAAAGTAAAAAACGCGGGAATAGATTATAGACTTATATATAGTATAGACTTATATATAGGCTCTATAACAAGTTATAGAGCTTATGCTTGATAGAAATATTATTATCATTTAGAGTTGACGAATGAGGTGAAGCTGAGTTCATTAAAGACGAAAAATGGCAAAAAAGAAAGCATTAATTCCCCTTCTATATCTTACATCTATAGTCTTTTTGCCCTGGTGCATCTCTTTCACATTTAAGAAAAGTCTGGAATCTTGGGTTACTAATTGGTGGAATACTAGGCAATCCGAAATATTATTGAATATCATTCTAGAAAAGAGTATTATAAAAAAATTCATAGAATTCGAGGAACTGTTCCTCTTGGATCAAATGCTAAAGGAATACCCGGAAACACGTCTACAAAACCTTCGTATCGGAATCTACAAAGAAACCATCCAATTGGTCAAGATGCACAACGAAGATCGTATTCATACGATTTTGCACTTCTCGACAAATATGATCTGTTTTGTTATTCTAAGTGGTTATTCTATTCTAGGTAATCAAGAACTTATTATTCTTAACTCTTGGGTTCAAGAATTCCTATATAACTTAAGTGACACAATAAAAGCTTTTTCTATTCTTTTATTAACTGATTTATGTATAGGATTCCATTCAACCCATGGTTGGGAACTAATGATTGTTTCTGTCTATAAAGATTTTGGATTTGCTCAGAATGATCAAATTATATCTGGTCTTGTTTCCACTTTTCCAGTCATTTTAGATACAATTTTTAAATATTGGATTTTCCGTTATTTAAATCGCGTATCTCCGTCACTTGTAGTGATTTATCATTCAATGAATGACTGAAAAAACGATTTACTGATCCAATTATAAAGTTTTTGATTTTGTACAAAAAAGCTAAACATTCCAAAATTGACTTATTCTTTTCTTTTTCTTTCTACCCACCTAAGGGATTCTTCCTATATTCTAAGAAAATTATTTCAGTAAATAGCAAAATCATGGATAGGGAACTATACCAGTTACCTACCAAATTTTATTGTAGAAAATCTCAGGATCAATGATTGGACCATGCAAACTAGAAATGCCTTTTCTTGGATAAAGGAAGAGATTACTCGATCCATTTACGTATCGCTCATGATATATATAATAACTCGAGCACCCATTTCAAATGCATATCCCCTTTTTGCACAGCAGGGTTATGAAAATCCGCGAGAAGCGACTGGTCGTATTGTATGTGCCAATTGCCATTTAGCTAATAAGCCCGTGGATATTGAGGTTCCACAAGCAGTACTTCCTGATACTGTATTTGAAGCAGTTGTTCGAATTCCTTATGATATGCAAGTGAAACAAGTTCTTGCTAATGGTAAAAAGGGGGCTTTGAATGTGGGGGCTGTTCTTATTTTACCGGAAGGTTTTGAATTGGCCCCCCCCGATCGTATACCGCCTGATATTAAAGAAAAGATAGGTAATCTGTCTTTTCAAAGCTATCGTCCCACAAAAAAAAATATTCTTGTGGTAGGCCCCGTTCCAGGTCAGAAATATAGTGAAATCACCTTTCCGATTCTTTCCCCAGACCCCTCTACTAAGAGAGATGTTCATTTCTTAAAATATCCTATATACGTAGGCGGGAACAGGGGAAGGGGTCAGATTTATCCCGACGGAAGCAAGAGTAATAATAATGTTTATAATGCCACAGTAGCGGGTATAGTAAAAAAAATCATACGAAAAGAAAAGGGGGGGTACGAAATAACAATAGTGGATGCATCGGATGAACGTGAAGTGATTGATATTATACCTCCAGGACCAGAACTTCTTGTTTCAGAGGGTGAATCTATCAAACTTGATCAACCATTAACGAGTAATCCTAATGTGGGTGGATTTGGTCAGGGGGATGCAGAAATAGTACTTCAAGATCCGTTACGTGTCCGGGGTCTCTTGTTTTTCTTGACATCTATTATTTTGGCACAAATCTTTTTGGTTCTTAAAAAGAAACAATTTGAGAAGGTTCAATTGTCCGAAATGAATTTCTAGGTCCGCGGA